TACAATTTCTTTCAAATTCATTAAAATTTCATGTACGGATTCTTGAATACCTACAAAAGTAGAATATTCGTGTGGTAGTTTCTCAAATTTTGCACGTGTAATACATGTTCCTTCTATTTCTCCTAGTAAAGCTCTTCGCATCGCGATGCCTATTGTATCGGCTTGGCCTTTCATAAGTGGGGCCAGAATAAAGCGTCCATAATAAAGACGCTTACTGTCTGCTCTTGATTCAACACACTTCCACTGCAGTGTCCGAGTAGATACTGTTACTTTCTCTCGAACCATAGTAATATTATTTGATCAAATCATTGAATTATTTATTTCTCTTGAAATCTCTTCAATGGTTACACACGTCTTTTTTTGGGGGGCCTACAGCCATTATGTGGCATAGGGGTTACATCCCGTATGAAACTTAATAGTATACCACTTCTACGAATAGCTCTTAATGCCGCATCTCTCCCGAGACCGGGGCCCTTTATCATGACTTCTGCTCGTTGCATACCTTGATCCACCACTGTCCGAATAGCATTTCCCGCTGCGGTTTGAGCGGCAAATGGTGTTCCTCTTCTTGTACCCTTGAATCCACAACTACCGGCGGAGGACCAAGAAATTACTCGCCCTCGTACATCTGTAACAGTCACAATGGTATTGTTGAAACTTGCTTGAACATGAATAACTCCCTTTGGGATTCTACGCGCATTCTTACGTGAACCAATACGTCTATTTCTACGTGAACCAATTTTTGGTATAGGTTTTGCCATATTTTATCATCTCATAAATATAAGTCAGAGATATATGGATATATCCATTTCATGTCAAAACGGATCCTGGTTTTTTTACTGATTTTTTTGTACATCTGTATATCAGGTCCTTTAGATTTCGGGAGTCCTTTTTGATTTAAAACAATTATCCTTGTCTTTGTTTATGTCTTGGGTTGGAACAAATTACTATAATTCGTCCCCGCCTACGGATCAATCGACATTTTTCACAAATTTTACGAACGGAGGCCCTTATTTTCATATTTGTCACTCCTTTTCTTAATTCTGAATCTACTTAATTTAATTGGAAGAAAATAAATTTCTTAAAATTTTTAACTTCGAATTGTATCCCTACGAAAGAATGTTGAAATCAAAAAATCACCCAATTATTTGAGTCTTTACTTTTGAATATACTGAATATAATATTCAAATTATATTCCCTTTAGTTGAATCATAAGAACTTACCATAATTTTGTTAATTTATAGGGAGTATATGTATAAAATTACGTTGAACCTTTCCCGAAGCAAAACCTAGAATCGGATTGATTTTTGTTATCTAAACGAACTCGAAACATACATACCATTGGGACGTAGCTCAGTAATTAAACCTTCGCAAATCTGTTTTTGTTCTTTCTCTTGCATTCCAGGTAAAACGACTTTGAAACATCAACTAATTAAAGAGGCATAATATTATAAACCTACCTTTTACTCTTTCTTTTCACAAATATGAAAATTTCGCATATGATTTGGCTATCAGAAAGATTACCATATATAACACAAAATTTCCCCGCCGATTCCTTCTATTCGAGCCTCTCGGTCTGTCATTATCCCTCGAGAAGTAGAAAGAATTACAATCCCCATTCCGCCTAAAATTCTCGGAATTCGTTGATAGTTAGAATAGATTCGTAGGCCGGGCCGACTGATCCGTTTTAAATTTAAAACAGTTCTATATGGTCCTTTCCTATTTCTTCTATGTCGTAGGGTTAAAACCAAAAAAAAATTATTGCTTTCCTGATGTTTTCTCACGTTTTCAATAAAACCTTCTCGTAAAAGGATTTTAACAATATTTTCAGTGATATTAGTAGATGGTATTCGAACTGTTCTTTTTTCATTCATGTCAGCATTGCGTATAGAGGTTATTATGTCAGCAATAGTGTCTTTACTCATGATAAACTAAGATTATTGTTGCCCCCGAATTTTGATATAATCAACATGCTCTATTTCTTTTTTTTTTCTAAATTCATAAATATTTATGAATTTTAAAAGGTATATACGTGATATACAAACAATCTACTAATTAAAGTAATCCATTTCATTCAAATATTATAAACTATATCATGGTATTCCCTTATAATACTTCGGGTGCTAATGAAACTATTTTAGTAAAATTTAACTGTCTTAATTCCCGGGGGATCGCGCCAAAAATTCGGGTTCCCTTTGGATTTCCTTCTTGATCAATAACAACTGCAGCGTTGTCATCATATCGTATTATCATACCGTTGTCGCGTTTGAGTTCTTTACAAGTACGTACAATTACAGCTCGGATCACTTCTGATCTTTCTAGAGGTGTATTTGGCACTGCTTCTTTGATTACAGCAACAATAACGTCACCAATATGAGCATATCGTCGATTACTAGCTCCTATGATTCGAATACACATCAATTCTCGAGCCCCGCTGTTATCGGCTACATTCAAATAGGTTTGAGGTTGAATCATATCTTTATTTTATTGATTTTTTCTTTTCAATGTAAAGGGTGAAAAAAAAAAGAAATATTGTTTGTTCAAAACAAGAAACCTACAATTGTTTTTTTTTATCAAAAAAATTATTTCCTTTTGTTCTACATTTCTATCCTATACCGAAAGAATGAATTGAGTTCGTATAGGCATTTTTGATGCCGCTATTGAAATAGCCCTTCTGGCTATATTTTCTGCCACTCCGCTCATTTCATAAAGTATTCTGCCGGGTTTAACAACAGCTACCCAATATTCGGGAGATCCTTTCCCCGAACCCATACGCGTTTCGGTTGGTCTTACTGTAACTGGTTTGTCTGGAAATATACGTACCCATATTTTTCCACCGCGGCGTGCGTTTCGTGTCATTGCGCGACGCCCCGCTTCTATTTGTCTAGACGTGATCCAAGCGGGTTCAAGTGCTTGAAGAGCATATCTACCAAAGCAAATACGATTACCTCGATAAGATATTCCTTTCATTCTTCCTCTATGTTGTTTACGGAATCTGGTTCTTTTGGGGTTATAGTTGATGGTTGTTTATCAATTCCATCCATCTCTATTACAGAACTGGACATGAGAATTTCTTCTCATCCAGCTCCTCGCGAATTAAACGATTAAAAATCAAATACATGGTGAATAATATACTGAATCGGGGTATTCTTTAAAATTCCATTTATTTAATAGAATAATATAATTTTTTTTCTTTTGATTTTATATATATATAATTAACCACGTATTCTATTTAATCTTATAATGAATCTTTATTTGATTTTGCTTTTTCTTATCATATCGAATTTATTCAACCTTCATAAAAAAAAATTCGCGGGCGAATATTTACTCTTTCAACATTCAGTTGTAAGATTAGTCTATGACAACACAATCTTTCAAAAAAAATTTGGTTCGTTCCGCCATCCTACCTACTGAATCATTAGGATTCCTTTTCAATAGAATCTTATGCATTCACAGGTTCTATCGTCCCCACCACCTCTTGAGTAATGATTAGGTCTGAATTCTACAACGGAGCTCCTAATGAAATTTTTGAGTCAACCTTCTCAGTCTTTATTGGCTCGGGGCTCTTTATTTGTGGTTCTATCCACGTATTTGTCTAATTAGGGATCAATCAGTATTGATGCTTTATTACATTCTTTTTTATGAGATGACTCATAGACCGTACATATTGGAATCGTATATCGTTGGTATTCTTTTTCTATCTTTCTCTCACCTTTCCATTTATCTGTATCCTTTTCTTGCTTTACAACCAATAATCAGATTGGTTTATATTTTTTTTTTTGCAAAAAAGATTTCAGTTGCTACAATGATATGACTTATATATATATCCTATATATCTATATCATATTTTGACCGGCTCTTTCTTTATATCCAGATAATGCGAAGCAATGAGTTGGTTATTAGTTCTATAGTTATTAGTTCGTACTACGAGTTATTCCATTTTTTTGAAACCTAATCCTAATAGAAAAACCAACGAGTCACACACTAAGCATAGCAATTATATCAAATGATTAATTGAATTTTTATTCAACCTTATAGAATTGTTCATTTTTTTATCATTAAATAGAAATAGAACTAAATACAAGTTAAGTAAATTTTTATTATTCTTCGTTTACAAATATCCAAATTTTGATACCTAATACCCCATAGATAGTTCGAACTGCGTAGGAGCAATAGTCTATTTTGGCTCGAATGGTTTGTAGAGGAACCCTACCTTCTCTGATCCATTCGACACGTGCAATTTCTTTTCCGTCGATACGACCTGCAATTTGTACTTGAATTCCTTTTGTACCTGCTTGCTCAGTTAATTCAATAGCTTTTTTCATTGCTTTGCGAAATGAAACTCTATTTTTTAATTGCCCGGCTATAAATTCTGCAAGAATATTGGGGTGCCCATAAGGGTTTACAATTCTTGTAATAGCAATGTTGAGTTTTCGGTTTACACAATTGAGTTCTTTTTGTACATTGAATTGTAATTCTTCGATTTTTCGAGTCCTTTCTTCTATTAATAACTTGGGGAATCCCATATAGATTATCACTTGAATCAAATCGATTCTTTTTTGAATCTCTATACGTGCAATTCCCTCGACATTAGAGGATATTTTCAGATTTTTTTGTACATAATTTTTGATACAATCTCGTATTTTTTGATCTTCTTGTAGATCTTCGGAATAATTTTTGGGTTGTGCAAACCAAAGAGAATGATGCCCTTGGGTTGCGCCCAATCTGAAACCAAGTGGATTTATTTTTTGTCCCATAGTCCCCCACTACTATATATATCGTGAAACATCATATCGGTGTGTTTTTTTTTTTTATTCGTTCGGATTTTTTTAAGCATAACATAATATAGCGTATTTGTAGTTTTTCTAATATGGAATATTCTTTCTTTAAATATTCCTCAGCTGCTTTTTCCTTTTATCTTTTCCTTTTATCTATATTCTAGTTGTTCATCTGTTCATCTACAGATATATCTTTTAACACAATAGTTATATGACAGCTGG